ACCTATCACTAAAATACCCCTAGAGGGGGATAGGGCTAATCGGAGCGAAAAGGGTTTTCCATGAGATGGGAAATTAAAACTATTAGCCCCACACGAGGTTTGTGAATGTGAATAAGTGATTGTCTGATAATGAGCAAGGAATATCCGCCTTTCTGCTAAACAGGATCTATTGAACTCATAATTCATTAGACGCTTTTTATGAATGTCAACTAAGTATCGTAAGTAAACGGATCCCGGTTGTTCAATCATTTGATAACCAGAGTCATTCTTTGAGAAATGATCACTATGAGTCAGACTCAATAGAATTTTATCAATCCTTTCTTCCTTCGTTAAGGTGGAGAACTGAACCAAGAATTCTCTTTCTTCATCATCAATCGAATCACTGTTCGCGAACCAGGATTCGATTTTATCATCAATCCAAGCACCGTTCACGTTTTTTCTTTTTCTTATCAATGAATAGATCTCTTTACTTGTACGACTTAGATGTCTCGTATTTCTCGAAAAAGTTATTCGATTGATGGGATTTGGTATAAGACTTAGGAAATCGATGATATCGATGAGATTGATATTCAAATATTTCTTCTTAGAACGTATTGATTTGACCCCATAAGCGGGACCACCACCCAATAGCATGTTGCTGCCAAAAGCAGAACCCCGTATTTCTTCTAGAAAATATCCTAATTGTTTCAGAGCAACTAGAAAGAGATTCTTTAACCAGAAAGAATTCAGTTCAGATGGAGGATACCCATCCAGAAGTTTTCGTAACTCAATCATGTATGATGGAATCATCAAAGATTTGATCTTTTCGAACTCTGTCTGTAACTCACTAGAGGCTCGGGAAACAAAGAGAAGATGTGTACGAACGAGATATCCAGCAACAAGAAGAAGGAAAAGGATTGAATAGAAGAACTCCCGAGCATTTGGTGATCCCAGATGTACCCAGAATGAAAGGGGTGACTCATTATTTCGATGAATCATTTCTTCGGACAGAAGAAGACTATGTAAACACTTCCTCGAAATCTGACTTATCCGATTCCGTTGTGGAAGAATCGCCCACCATATTTTCCGAGGAATTCGCCGTGATATATCCATAATATCGTGAAAAATGGATACAACTTTTTGACTGCTACTTCGTATCGGTATCGGCAATAGGTCTAAAAAAGTATCTAAAAGGATGAAATTTAGATGTAGATATTGGTACCCTATCGAAGTTAGATATTTGTACCCTGTCGAAGTAAAGAACCATGGCAGATATGTTTGGAACAGCTTCCATTTTTTTGAGAGATTTGCTCGTAGAAAGATTCTATCCATCTGCCGTTTCTCAACGCATTTCTTTAGACAAAGACTCTGTTTTTTCCTCTTTTTGGCTCGTAAATATTTATCAGAACATGGAATGTGAATCAAACCCATGTTTGAATTGAAATTGAGATTGAGATACTGATGCAAGTTCTTCCCTTCTGAATCAGACGGATTCATATCTGAAAGAGGTTGACAATAAGTTCTTTCTAAATTGACTATTTGTCCCTCTGTTAGAGGTGTTCCAGAAATGTCTGCGATTGCGTAAAGAGCTCTACGAACGAATCGAGCGGATAGAATTGGAAAATCGTTAGGTATGAATATGTTAGATACCCGTGACTCGATCGTTGAAATAGCATCTCTCTCCGAAAAAACATGTTTTTTTTTACCGACGCACAAAGAAAATTTTTTGTTGCCAGTGAACAAGATATTAAGGAATTGTCCATACGTAAGATCATAATTATTGATACGGGCCTTTTCTACATAAAAAGGGAATCTTTTGTTACAATAGAACCAGAAGTGATGTGGATTATTCAAGAATCGAAGTCGATTTGCTTTTAAAAAAGAAGATATCAATGAACTTCTATGAAATGGTTTCACGGGATTCATCCAATTGTCTCGATCGTGGGATAGCATTGAGAAATAGGAATCAGTGTTATCAAAGGATTTCCTGCGATTTTTTCTAGTAGGAGTATGGAATGAGTCAATCGTCCACTTTGGTATCTTATTGAACAAAAATGGTGATATTGTTCCTCCATCGATCAACAATTTCGATTTTTGGGAAGTATTATGATCATCCAATAAGAAGGGTTTCAATTTATTCAAATGAACGATTTGAACACCTATTGATTCTAACAACTGATCGCAGAGTTGATCATTCGGACCTTTGAATTGAGAGATGTGGATCTCGGACCCACGAATGGGGGTATTCCCGAAACTCACAAAGAAAAAAGAAAGTGACTTAGACAAAAAGAGAAGGAACTTGGGCAAAAAGAGACGGAACTTGGGCAAAAAGAGACGCAAAAAGGTGGACCAAAATAAACGAAGTGGCTTAGAAGGATCTTGTTTGTCGAAAACCCTGGACCAATCAATCGAATATTGATTAATATTAATATTATTAATATATTGATTAATATTAATTAATATATTAATAATATTAATACGTAATCGATCGAACACTACTTGAAAAACTTGAAAACGGCTCTTCTGCTCAGAAACGAAATGTTCCAAATGTTTCTGGAAATTCTTGCTCCCATTGGACCATTTGTATCTATATGCATCAGGATCCCGATTCATGGATCTCTCGGTTCGAGAAAGAAGAGGATCGAACCATTTCTTCTCACTCTTTTTCAAATTTGATAAATGTTGGTTGATCGTATATTTCATTATAGTTCTATGATTCAGAGTATCATTTCCTATTTGATCCCTTTGAATTCCATATTCGAAGTTGCGATCGGATCTATTCATAAAAAAAAATCGATTCGAACCATTTCTTATGTACCCATGGATGCTATATTGGATTTGAATCAGATTTTGGATCAATCTATATTGATTGACTGCCTTCATTATGTTGTTGATAGCAAATACCACTCTTTTTGGTTTTGGATCTTCCAAAGCATTCCCGCACCGGACCCAATTTTTTCTTATCTGTCGATAAAAAGATTCATTCTCTTCAAAAAAAATAGGAGGTAGAACCAATAAAGATTTCTTTTTCGATTCATCCCTGGAGTTGAATACCTCATTCAAGAATTTTTTTTGATCCAATCCGCAGGAATCAATAGAAAAGGCAAATCCCTTATGATACACCAGATCCGGCTCGGTTATTGATAGAGTTAATAGATCCGCCATTTCTTGAAATCTCTCTTCTGCGTGGTGAAACGTGTATCCTCCCCTGTTCCGGTCATGGAATAGATGAAATAAATCAAAAAATGGATTTTGGTTCAAGAATGAAATCTTCTTGGAACTGTCCATATCCGGTTCATCCTTCGGAACCATATCGCATCCCTGATCTGATGAAATAGGATGAATTGAGACGGTTTTTTGTAAATACGTAATTATCTTGAATATATCAACCATTTCTTTATTTTCCGATCGCCTGAAACGGACAAAAGAAACATCTTGTTGTTTCTTCAACAATTTCTGATCTCTAGTGGACCTCTCAGTAGGAGTCGAACCCAGATAAAGTTCTGACCATCTGTCAGAGAAAAAAGAACGAGAGGATCTTGTAGGATTCCCAAGAAATTCTTCGATTTCTTTGGGAAGTTGTTGAACCTTTCTTTGATTGATCCAAGTACTCTCTTTCGGATCCATGAAAGAACTCTCAGGGATCTCTTTCCCTTTTGGAAGATACAGGAGCGAAACAATCAACCTATGGATATTGGAAGACTCAAAAGAGTCTTCCAATGAATCATTTCTGGGTCCAATGGAGTTTACGGGTATAGGAAGAAGCCCCCTCAAATAGATATTTTTTCTTTCGACCAGATTTCGATTGTTAAGACGATGTAGAAGGACCACTACTACAAGCAGTACTACACCTTTGATCGTGAAAGATCGATTGCTTGTTGAACCCTGCGAATCGCGTGAAAAGAGGATACTTACTATTCGTGGGTCAAAGAGTTTCATAAAACGTTCTTGGTCGAAAAAAACGTGAATGAAAGATCCCACTGAATCCAATTTGGTCCACGAATCTAAGAAATAGTGAGAATTCTTGATCTCTCTCAATACCTCCCTAAACTCAAAAATCCAGGATTTATATAGACGTCGTTTTGCCCTGTCTTGCCTCATATTGATTCCTCCTTAGGATTTCTTTAAAATTTGACTTTATATTTATATATGTATTTAATTAATATTGGAAATTTTTATTATTATCATGTAGAATTGACTTGGAAATTTTTATTATTATCATGTAGAATTGACTTGGAAATTTTTATTATTATCATGTAGAATTGACTTGGAAATTATTATTATTATCATGTAGAATTGACTTGGAAATTATTATTATTATCATGTAGAATTGACTTGGAAATTATTATTATTATCATGTAGAATTGACTTGGAAATTATTATTATATTTATTATTATATAGAATATATAACGATTTTTCTATAGAGTTAGGCTAGATACTTGACTTGGAAATTGGAAATTTTTATTATTATTATATTTATTATTATATAGAATATATAACGATTTTTCTATAGAGTTAGGCTAGATACTTGAAATATATGCTAATCCCCATTACGCATCCATGGCTGAATGGTTAAAGCGCCCAACTCATAATTGGCAAATTCGTAGGTTCAATTCCTGCTGGATGCAGTACAACGCGAACGTTCAATACGTCTATTGGAATTGGCTCCGTATCAATGGAATCTCATCATCCATACATAACGAATTAATATAATTACTATGGTATATTCATATCATAACATATGAACAGTAAGAAGTAGAATTCTTATCGATACCGGAACTCATAGGGAAGAAAATAGATTTATGGATGGAATCAAATATGCAGTATTTACAGACAAAAGTATTCGGTTATTGGGGAACAATCAATATACTTCTAATGTCGAATCAGGATCAACTAGGACAGAAATAAAGCATTGGGTCGAACTCTTTTTTGGTGTCAAGGTAATAGCTATGAATAGTCATCGACTCCCGGGAAAGGGTAGAAGAAAGGGACCCATTATGGGACATACAATGCATTATAGACGCATGATTATTACGCTTCAACCGGGTTATTCTATTCCACCTCTTAGAAAGAAAAGAACTTAAATTTAGAAAGAAAAGAACTTAAATTTAGAAAGAAAAGAACTTAAATCAAAATACTTAATAACACGGCGATACATTTATACAAAACTTCTACCTCGAGCAGAACCGTCGGCAGTCAAGTGAAATCCAATCCACGAAATAATTTGATCTATGGACAGCGTCGTTGTGGTAAAGGTCGTAATGCCAGAGGAATCATTACCGCAAGGCATAGAGGGGGAGGTCATAAGCGTCTATACCGTAAAATTGATTTTCGACGGAATGAAAAAGACATATCTGGTAGAATCGTAACCATAGAATACGACCCTAATCGAAATGCAAACATTTGTCTCATACACTATAGGGATGGTGAGAAGAGATATATTTTACATCCCAGAGGGGCTATAATTGGAGATACCATTGTTTCTGGTACAGAAGTTCCTATCTCAATGGGAAATGCCCTACCTTTGAGTGCGGTTTGAACTATTGATTTACGTAATTGGAAGTAACCAATTAGGTTTACGACGAAACCTAGAAATCGATCACTGATCCAATTTGAGTACCTCTACGGGATAGACCTCAACAGAAAACTGAAGAGTATCGGCAGCAAGTGATTGAGTTCAGTAGTTCCTCATAGAAAATTATTGACTCTAGAGATATGGTAATATGGAGAAGACAAAATTGTTTGAAGCACCGACAGAACCGGAAGCGCCCCTTGTTTCAAAGAGAGGAGGACGAGTTATTCACATTTCATTTGATGGTCAGAGGCGAATTGAAAGCTAAGCAGTGGTAATTCTACCCCGGGGGAAAAATAGAGATGTCTCCTACGTTACCCGTAATATGTGGAAGTATCGACGTAATTTCATAGAGTCATTCGGTCTGAATGCTACATGAAGAACATAAGCCAGATGAAGGAACGGGGAGACCTAGGATGTAGAAGATCATAACATGAGTGATTCGGCAGATTTGGATTCCAATATATCAACTCATGTGGTACTTCATCATACGATTCATATAAGATCCATCTGTCTAGATATCATCATATACATCCGGAAAGCCGTATGCTTTGGAAGAAGCTTGTACAGTTTGGGAAGGGGTTTTGATTGATCAAAAAGAAGAATCTACTTCAACCGATATGCCCTTAGGCACGGCCATACATAACATAGAAATCACACTTGGAAAGGGCGGACAATTAGCGAGAGCTGCGGGTGCTGTAGCGAAACTGATTGCAAAAGAGGGTAAATCGGCCACATTAAAATTACCATCTGGGGAGGTCCGTTTGATATCCAAAAACTGCTCAGCAACAGTCGGGCAAGTGGGTAATCTTGGGGTGAACCAGAAAAGTTTGGGTAGAGCCGGATCTAAGTGTTGGCTAGGTAAGCGTCCTGTAGTAAGAGGGGTAGTTATGAATCCTGTAGACCATCCCCATGGGGGTGGTGAAGGGAGGGCCCCAATTGGTAGAAAAAAACCCACAACCCCTTGGGGTTATCCTGCGCTTGGAAGAAGAAATAGAAAAAAGAAAAAATATAGTGATAGTTTGATTCTCCGTCGCCGTAGTAAATAGGAGAGTATTGAAAATCAAATATGTTTCTTCGTCTTTACAAAAAAAAATAAAAAAGATAGGAGGAATTTGCTGTGACACGTTCACTAAAAACACTAAAAAAAAAACCCTTTGTAGCTAATCATTTATTGGAAAAAATTGAGAAGCTCAACCGAAGGACAGAAAAAGAAATAATAGTAACTTGGTCCCGGGCATCTACCATTATACCCAAAATGATCGGCCATACAATTGCTATTCATAATGGGAAAGAGCATTTACCTATTTATATAACAGATAGTATGGTAGGTCACAAATTGGGAGAATTTGCACCTACTCGGAATTTCCGGGAGCATACGAGAAACGATAAAAAATCTCGTCGTTAATGTTAATAAAGTTAATATGGGTGCTCGTCGTTTATTGGTGGGAGGTGAACCTTATGATAGAGAGGGTACCTGAGGTAGAAGTATATGCTTTAGGTCAACATATATGTATGTCTGCTCACAAAGCGCGAAGAGTAATTGATCAGATTCGTGGGCGTCCCTATGATGAAATACTTATGAAACTAGAACTCATGCCTTATCGAGCATGTTATCCCATTTTTAAATTAGTTTATTCTGCAGCAGCAAATGCTACTAACAATATGGATTTCGACAAAACGGCTTTAATTATTAGTCAAGCCGAAGTTAACGAGGGTACTATCGTGAAAAAGTTAAAACCTCGAGCTAGAGGACGTAGTTATCCGATAAAAAGACCCACCTGTCACATAACTATTGTATTGCAAGATATCTCTAAAGATAAAAACTTTTATCTATGGTTAAAAAAAAGAGGATGGATATATAAAGAGAAGTATATAGATATTCAAGATAAGTATGAATGTTTTCTATACGAGGCTCTATTTGGGGGCAGAATGCTATGGGCCAATG